GATAGCGCCTGCTCCAGTCGAGATTTCTCTATTTCGAAATGTATCGAAACCTTGGGTAGTAAAAAAAAGTGGGATGCTGTATTTCCAAGATTGTATTTCATATTCGAATGAACCTCGTAATCGTAAGAAAGTCGGTTTTTTAGCAACGGGCCTAGCAAAAGAAAAATTGGGATAGGTTCCTATAGCTATAAGGTGTCCCCCCCTTCAAAATCGGACGTGAGGGTTTCCTCTCATCCGGCTCAAGTAGTTACGCCAAAAAAGATAAAAAGGGGTTCTAGCTTTCAATTTTTTTTCTAGAAAACCCCAAAAAGACCTACTCCTTACTCAAGTTCCCGGTGAGGACCGACCAACATTTCATTAATTCATTCTTCCTTTTATTTAGCTTTTCTGAATTCCTTATTCAGCAATTACGAATTACGACAGAAATGAAATGTGAAATTTTTGAGTAGTCTACTTCCCTTCGAATGAGGAATCCCTTTCTTAAAAGAATACCTTGAAACCCATAAGGGATTTACTTGTCTATGTATCGTTCTATTCGATCTTTTAGGTCCCTACTTAACCTCGACGGTTATGTCATGATGCCCTTTTAAAGTAAAGCCTATATGCGATGGATAGACTTCCGTAACCATGCCATATTTGTTTACTTGAACATATTTCTTTCTAAAAGAAATGGAATGATTAATTCCACGAAAGACGTCTTTTTAACGAGGTACAACTAACAATTCCTATTTATCTGTTAAGGAATCGACCATAGATCAATTCCCCTTTTTTAGAGTATTGAATACACTCATAATTCTGAGTTTCATGTTGCTCCTACAAAGAGACATGTCAGAGCCGGGGCATCCCAATCAGATTGAGCGGGATGACAGTTTCTCATTCCGAATCTGTAAAATCAAAATTTCGATCAAATCACACATCGCAGTATACGAGGCCCTCTAATTCTTTAAGCGGTTTATCTAAAAGATTCGCGATATAACTAGGAAGACGTTTCAAATACCACACATGAGTTACTGGACATGCCAGTTTAATGTATCCCATTTGATATCTTCGTACCCGAGAATCAACAAACTCGACTCCGCATTGTTCGCAAAATTTCGGTTCTTCTTTTTTATCTCCGATTACTCGATAATTTCCACAAGCACAAATTCCACTTTTTATCGGCCCAAAAATTCTTTCACAAAACAATCCATCCCTTTCCGGTTTATTGGTTTTGTAATGAAAAGTATAGGGTTTTGTCACCTCTCCAACCATCTCTCCATTAGGTAGGATTTTATTGGCCCAAGCGCTTATTTGTTGAGGAGAAACTGATCCAATTCGAAGTTGTTGATGTTTATACCGGTCGATCATAGAAGAAAAATTCTGATTCATTCCGATCAAGCTTCCTTCCTATTAATCTGGAAGTTCTTCTCAGATACAAGGAAATGGTTCAGTTCTAAAGCCAAAGATCGTAGTTCTCGAACGAGCAATCGAAAAGATTCTGGAGCATCCTCGGGGTTAGGTATTGTTCCTCCAATGATCGTAGTACCAAGTACTTCCTGGCGAGCTCTAATATGATCAGATTTATAAGTAAGCATCTCTTGTAAAATATGAGCAACACCAAACCCCTCTAGAGCCCAAACTTCCATTTCTCCTACCCGCTGTCCCCCTTGTTTGGCTCTTCCTCTAAGAGGTTGTTGTGTAACAAGTGCGTAATGTCCGCTGGAACGCCCGTGGATTTTATCATCAACTTGATGAATTAATTTCAGGATATAGGACTTTCCTATTATAACAGGCTGTTCGAAAGGATCCCCCGTTCTCCCATCAAATATTCTGCTTTTCCCCGGATATTCGGGTTCAAATACCCATGGATTCGCTGTTTGCTTACCGGCTTCATATAATTCAGAAAACACCAGTTTTCTGGAGGCCTCTTGCTCATATCTCTCATCAAAGGGTGCTATTCGATAATGCCTGTCTAACAGATCCCCCGCGAGCCCGAGCGAGCACTCAAATATCTGACCTACATTCATTCGTGAAGGTACTCCTAATGGGTTGAAAACCATATCGACGGGTGTTCCATCTTGCAAATAAGGCATATCTTGTCTAGGCAAAATTTTGGAAATGATACCTTTATTCCCGTGCCTTCCTGCTACTTTATCACCTACTTTGATTTCACGCTTCTGTAAAATATATACACGAATCGTTTCTGGATTATAGCTGGAACCCCCTTTTTTATGGACCCATCTCACATCAATAACTCGACCTCTGCCACCTATAGGTAATTTTAGACAAGTTTCTTTTGCAGTGGATACTTGAATACCAAGTATGGCTCGTAATAATCTATCTTCCGGAGCATATGATGATTCTTTCGCCATCTGCGGAGTTAATTTACCTACTAAAATATCACCCGTTTCTACCCAAGAGCCCAGCATCACAATTCCATTTCTGTCTAAATTGCGGAGTAAATGAGCCTCTAAGTGTGGTATTTCGTTAGTGATTCTTTCGGGGCCTTGGCTTGTCACATGAGTCTGAATTTCATATTTCCGTATATGAAAAGAAGTATAAATATCTCCATATACCAGACATTCGCTAATGAGTACTGCATCCTCAAAATTGTAGCCCTCCCAGGGCATATAAGCTACTAATACATTTTTTCCTAAAGCGAGTTCGCCACCAACTGTAGCAGCACCGTCCGCTAAAATTTGTCCCTTTTTAATGCACTTACCCCGCGTAACCCGGGTTTTTTGATGCATACAAGTATTTTTATTGGAACGTTGATACATAATCAATGGTATACTTAGAGTGTTTCCATTACCATTACCTGATAAAAAGATCTTGTCAGTATCGGTATAAATGATCTTTCCCTCGTGTTCGGCTATAGCGGAAACCCCCGAATCTAGAGCCGCTTGACGTTCCAACCCAGTTCCAACAATGCACTTCTCGGATCGAGAAAGCGGAACTGCTTGACGTTGCATATTAGAACTCATTAAAGCCCGATTCGCATCATTGTGCTCGATAAAAGGAATGAGGGAAGCTCCAATAGAAAAATATTGGAAGGGAAAAATGCTTCGAAGCTGAATCTGTTCCCATGCAATAGTCAGGAATTCTTGACGGTATCGAGCCGGAACAACCTGTTCTTCCTGAATACCATGATTTAATCCCAAAGAATTTCCTGCCGTTACCATATAGTATTCATCTATACTTGGTGATAAATAAACCACCGGGACCCCTTTCGGTCTCTCAGAAATTTCATAAAATGGCCTTTCTAAAGACCCCCAATCACCAATCCTCGCATGAATTGCTAAGGATCCAATGAGTCCAACATTGATTCCTTCGGATGTATCAATTGGGCAAATACGCCCATAGTGACTAGGATGAATATCTCGTATCCGAAAACTAGCAGTTCGCCCTGTCAACCCCCCAGGACCCAAATAACTCAATTTTCGCCCATGAACTATTTGTGTCAATGGATTTGTTCGATCCAAAACTTGAGATAGGGGGTGTAGGCCGAAAAATGATTCATAGGTGGTTGTTAATGGAGTTGAAGTTACCAAATTATGAGGAGTCGGTATCAATTTTTGCCTAATAGCTCCACCCATAGTTCCTCGAACCGCATTTTCTAAACGAACCATAGCCAATCCGAATTGATCTTGTAACAGATCCGCTACAGAACGAATACGTTTATTTTTCAAGTGATTCATATCGTCAAGTGTACCCATTCCAAATTTCATTCCGATCAAGTGATCCGCAGCTGCCAATACATCCCGCGGTAACAAAAATGTAATGTTCTGAGGTATATCAAGATTAAGTCTCTGGTTCATATTTCGCCGACCAACCCTTCCTAATTCACATCTTTGTTGAAAAAATTTCTTTTGTAATTCCTTACATAAGGACTCAGAAAAGACTGGGTCCCCGCCTACACAAGCAAATTGTTGATAAAATTCCAAAATAGCATTTTCCTTTGACCCAATTTTTTTTTTCTCCTTATCAGTCGGAAAAGACAAGAAAATTTCAGGGTAACAAACATTATCTAGAATTTCTTTTAAATTCGAACCCATAGCTGATGATGGAACTAGAATAGATATTTTCTGTTTCCTACTCACGCGCGCCCATATCCTTGCTTTTCTATCAATCTCTAATTCTGATCTTCCTCCCCAATCTGATATTATGGTACCGGTATAGACCGAAATTCCGTTATGGTCCAATTCTGAACGATAATAAATACCGGGACTTTGCAATATTTGATTGATTACTATTCTGTATATTCCATTTACTATAGAGGTTCCCAGGGAATTCATTAGAGGAATGTTTCCAATAAATATGGTTTGTTCTTGCATATCCCTACCGGTTTTCCAAATTAATCCCGCGGGTACATACAATTCTGAACAGTATGTGAGTGATCCATGCACAGCTTCTCTTTCTTTTATTAAAGGTTCTACCAATTGATATGTTTCCACAAATAATTGAAATTCAATTTCTTGATCTGTATCTTCAATTTTTGGAAACTTATAAAGTTCTTCCATCAAGCCCTGATCAATGAACCGACAAAATCCCTCAAATTGTATCTGACTAAACCCGGGTACTGTAGACATTCCCTCATTTGCATCTCGAAGCATCTTTAGTTTCCCATTTATCGAAAAAATCCCATTCATTGGCTCATTCTTCGTCGAACGATATGGATCGATCTAGCAATGATGTGGATTTCTCGAGCAATGATGGAATGTATATTCTGTTTACTGAATCACATGAAATTTTAAACAACTCCATATCAGATATGTAATGTCTGAAATGCGTATGAACGGAGAAATAAAGAGAATTTTCTACTCAAATTTGTAACAGATACAAATGAAAATTACTTGAGAAAATAAAACATTCCCGGAAACAGAATTCTGCCACTTAACTTAGACTTATGTTATGTATGGAATCTTGTATAGAATATATAAAGTGATCCAATTTCTACCTATTATTATGATATTAAGCTCCTGTTGGATACCAAATAAACGGACTCAGGATTTTTTGATCTATTCTCTCTGAATGCGATAAAGACAGAAATGATTCGCAGAAAGGAGATATGGTGTGACCTACGTGACCTATTTGTATTTGTTCGTCGAATTCGTGGATATAGAATTCCAGTGCACAAGAGGGGTTAAGAACACTCAGATATAGCTGGATAGCTATCCGTATATCGCCTATTCAAGTTCTGCTTGAATAACATGAACCATGCTATATCCTAATTATATTTGATATTCAATGAAAAACGGAAAAATGTAAGCAGGGTAATTCCCTTAATTCTCTTATAGTATAGATATATCATAATCATATATATAAAATACCTGCTTAGGTGGATCTACGTAACAATTTCTATTCTGGGGTTTACATATACACATAATTGTTATTATAATTGTAATTGAAAAGGATTTTTTTTTTTCAAAAAAATTGACACCGATTAATTGTGTATCAATTTCATTTTCTTATGACACTAACTAAGGAAAGGCAATTTGAGATCCAAAAACCTTTCGTGAATTCACAGTCAATAGTTAATGGTTCAAATTTGCCCTTAATTTTCATTTATGTGACTGAAAAGCCACTTTTTATCTTTCAATAGAAAACTGGGGGGACTTCTTCTTCTTTTTATTTTAGGTTTATTAGAAAAAAGATAAGGAAAGTGGGATTCAGCAAATCCAAAAAGGGTGGGGAATTTTCCTCTATTTTTTTTTTCGTTTTGGCGGCATGGCCGAGCGGTAAGGCGGGGGACTGCAAATCCTTTTTCCCCAGTTCAAATCCGGGTGTCGCCTGATCAATAAAAACTCGAAATACCTTTGAATAAAGAATAAAATCGTCAAATTCTTGCCCAACAAAAAGTAGAGGAAAATAAATGACTATAATTGCCGTGCTCGATTTTAAGAATCTGGGGATAAAAGACTGTCAATCCTTGCGACTAGGATTCAAAGGCGGATTATGGTATATTAAGGCTAGAAAGGCTAGGATATACGGACTTCCACTACTGGTGTAGTGTCTACTTACTGAGTTAGATAGTCAAATGGGGAATCAAACAAATTAGTGGTGTAAGGGGTAGAAGATACTTTGACGTTGTATACAGACTCACGGGAGTCTCTAAATGCTCAGACATTCACTCAATATTGGACCAGCTGGATAATTGTCTTTTCATAGAATAAAATAAAAGTGAAAAAAAAAACTTTTTTATTTTCAGTAACCCCCCGGCAAGAATAAAATGTAAAAGGGGGTCTCCTATTGTTTCGCAGAGACAATCGGGAGACAATAAGGATTAGAATTAGATAACAGAGAAGATAGAAATCTTTGATAGATTGTAAAATATCTTGATTGTATATTTTTTGTCTTTTGCTTATGGAGGGCAATAAAAAAACAATAGGTTTACTATATCCTACATGTTCCATTACTAACATTCCTTTTACAATTACAAGAAAGTAACTGCGCGCTTTGCTTGGGCTTAATGCTTCCTAATTTTACGATAATATAGGAACTTGTTCTGGGTGGATTTATTGGATTAGTTTATCAATAGCCTTCCTCGGTCAGAAATCCTTTTTGACTCTGCGCCACTGATTCGATTATTATTAGTGATTAATACTGGAAGAAATTCTTCATATTCATAGAGATAGGGGACATAATTCACATGGATATAGTAAGTCTTGCTTGGGCTGCTTTAATGGTAGTCTTTACATTTTCCCTTTCACTCGTAGTATGGGGAAGAAGTGGACTCTAGAGTCGTTACTAATTTAATTGAGTTGAGTAATAAAGCTGTATCAATACAATAGTTGCATAGATCGTTCTGCAAAGCGTTTTTTTATTTAAATTAAATATAAAGAATATCTCCCATTTCCAAATAAATTCTAAATGGAATGGAATATATGAAGAAGAACCTTTCAATCAAACAAATATTTCATTTCAATTATTCCTATGTTCATATTTTGAAAGTAAAAGGGATACACACGATATGAAATTTTTTCCAACCAAATGCTTTCTAAATGTCTAAATGTTATATTTTGATGACCTGGCTATTACCAGAATTACATATGCATATTACAAAGAGTCAGCCCCCTTTTTATTTGTTTCCCTCCTTAGTGCCCAAACAAAAAGGAAGTTGATCTGTTATTACTTAGCTACCTACTTTCTACCGGGGCAACATAGAATAGATAAGATATAAGGGTTGTTCGACAACGTACTAGGCATAATAGGATCTTGCGCCGGGCGATTCACACATCGCGCACTTACCCTTAACCTTTGTTTTAAATTCCTAGAACTCTTAATTTACACTTTACCGACTCACTTCATATCGCGGTTCACGCGTTAAAAATAGGCGGAATCCACTACTATATTTTACAAATCTGTCTGAACAATTTCCCATAGAATTACTTGACTCATCTGTTAATGGCTCAATCAATTATTCTTTGTTGGGTTGATAAGATATAAAGGGGGAGTACTCGGTTTCGTTTCTTTATTTATTATATATCTATACGCCCATAATATCCGTCCATACCATATCTTTCTTCCATTGATTTGATTGTTTCGACAGCTCCCGGTATTCCTATTGAAAATAATAAGAAACCTAGTAATTAGAAGCATAAGACATATAAAACATAAGAGTCAAAACGCACATTCGATTATGCTCAGAATCACGACAAATCAAATGGATGTTTCAAAGACCTAGACTTGAGAGGCCTTGCTATTTCGGAATTGGGGTGAGGGGCTTTTTACTTTATTTTTTTATATGTACATTACACATATGTGATTTATATGTACTTGGATGAATATACATATTATAGACAGATCTATGATTAAAATGAAATTAAGCCTATATATCTTTATACAATACAGCCCAACATTTTAACTGTATCTTTATACAAAAATAGATAGTGTGGTAGAAAGGTTCATATTTTTCTTTCTACCATACTATCGGATCTCATATACTGTTGAGTCTAGTCCGCCCATCTAATTTAAGACGTGAGATTTGAATCTCATTTCATTTATTCCATCAATTGATAAGAACTAAGAATAAGAAGTCGAACTTGATTTAATCCTTTTGACTGACCGTTTTGACGTAAATAATAAGTAAAAAAGCAGTAGGAATTAGAATGAACAATGCAGTAGCAATAAATGCAAGAATATTTACTTCCATAATTTTATCGTTTTTTTTTATTTCACAATAACTCGGGATCTAATCCCATAGAGATTCTAATTCTTTCGCCCGTAATTCCGATGGGATGCAATTCACCCCGATGATATTAAATCGGATTAATATTATTATGAATAACAATATCTGAGATATCAAATAGATTTTTCATCGATAATTTGAATAGTATAACACAGGAAGATCTTTTATACATACGCAATAAAAAATGGAATTCCTGATCCAATCAAGAATCTATTAGATTTTTCATTCTTTTCCGGTCGTTGTTTCTTTTATATAACCCCCCCATCTTCTTTATTCTTTAATAGAATAATATAATGACGTACCATCTGACCTATCTGACACTTCCTTTGATCACACACTCAATCAATATAGCAGAAGTAAAATGGAAAAAAGAAGGAATTAAGCTCGAAACTAGGTTTTTTTTGATCTAATTTCCTTAGAAGACAAATAGGTAAAGATGGGTGCCGATATTGCCGATATAAAAGATCTAATATTTCGACAATTTTACTATTTTATTTTGGAATTTGTTCTTTACTTCAATAGGACCTTTCAATCAAACAGGAAAAAAGATTATTCATTCCCTCACTAAGCTAAGAAATTTCGATCCTTGTTTGATCTTTCTTTTATTAATATCCTCTTCCTTGGATTTGTACTGGGACACATATCGAATATCCAAAATTCAGTGTGAAAATTGAATGAGATAGATTGTTTCCAATTAGGAATTGAGGTTAGACAAACTTGGAGCTGGGAGTTACTTAAAAGCATTCTGCCGGTGTTAAGGTTACGTTAAATTAGTATCGTACAATACAATAAATGACTCCCAATTGGTGTACGGGCTCCCGGAAAACATATGGGTATTTTATTCTATTCCAGGGATCCGGAGCAAGCAGACAAGTACGGTATCTCTTGTAATTCTTACTTGTGGTGCTACCAACAGTTGTAGCAATCTACATATGTCTATTGTCTATTCTATCCCCCATCAATCGGTACAAATTGAATTAATTGAAGTGTATTTGTTCGATAAGAAATGCAAAACGACAAAGGAAAGAAAAAAGAAATAAGGATGGATCCAGCAATGCGAATTAGATCCTGCTCCGTGCCCCTCTTCACAGAAAATAGAGAGATGAATTGATGGATTCATCAGATTCTAGGTCGGGACTGACGGGGCTCGAACCCGCAGCTTCCGCCTTGACAGGGCGGTGCTCTGACCGATTGAACTACAATCCCAGAGAAATAAGGTGTGTGGCCTACATATTTTTAATGATTTCAGTCAAACAAGTTCAGTTCTAGCTAGACTCGTCTTATTGTAACAGAGAAACAAGTGATATATTAACGAATATGAACTTTAGCGAGAACGATACAGATTGCTAGTAATCCTATTGTAAACTCGCGTCAAATCAATGGATAATAGCTATTTTTTTCTTTACTTATATTTTATTTTCAGATGTTTCCGGAGGATAAATTTGAAAATAAAATTGGATATCATCTCATGATGGATCGGCGAATTTTTGGGCCGAGCTGGATTTGAACCAGCGTAGACATATTGCCAACGAATTTACAGTCCGTCCCCATTAACCACTCGGGCATCGACCCGGGAAGAATCAATTCTAGACTTATTGATAATCCATGAGCAACTTCCTTTCGTAGTACCCTACCCCCAGGGGAAGTCGAATCCCCGTTGCCTCCTTGAAAGAGAGATGTCCTGAACCGCTAGACGATGGGGGCCCCGATCGCCACCATACTATGCTCATAGTATGAGTATGAACAGTTTTTTGGAATTGTCAATATAATGTAATGGTGTGACTAAATCCGAGAAAGCTTTCCACCCTTCGTGATTCCTATAATTTTTTTATT